ATTAAAGATTAGTTAGTAGCTATAAATTTAAAAATGTTATGTCTGAAAAAAGAAATAAATTGTAAATTTATTCATAAAAATTAATTTTTTTAACATTAGATTTATATTAATAATATATTATCTTTGTAGTTTAAATAAAATATTAAATTGCAAATTTAAAGATTTTTTTAATAAAAATAAGATTTATAAAATATTATTTATTTATTAAACTTTGAAGGCTTAAAGTTTATTTAAACTTAAAATCTTAAATTAAGATAATAATTATGGATAAAAATAAGTTTAAAAAAATTAATATTATAATGAAAAAATTTTTGTTTATTGAAAGGATAGGAAAATAAAAAAATTTGAATTTTATAGAATAGAAAAATAAAGTTATTGTTAAAATATTAATATAAATATAAATTAAAATAAATGAACTAATCATTATAATTATAAAAATTAAGTGGAGATTTGAGTTTAAAATTGAAATGAAAATATTTATTCATTTAAGTAAAAAAAAAGATATGGGGGGAATTCTGGATAAATTTATAATTAGTATAAGAAATATGATATTAAAATTTTTGGTTAAATTTGAATTTAAATAAAATTTTAAATTGAGTTTAAAGAATGAAATAAAAAAAAAAAAAATTAATAAAATTAATATATATGTATATATATAAATTAATCAAAATAAATTTTTTAAGTAAATTAAAAATAATATTCATCCAGTTTGATTGATAGATGAATAGGTTAATAGTATTTTAAGATTTAATAAATTAATTATTTTGTATGTAGAAATTATAATTGAAGATATAATTAGGTAATTGAAAATTAAAAATTTAGTTTCAATTATTGAGATTAAATAAAATGGAATGATTTTTTGGATTGTTAAAAAAATTATAATAATTTTTCAATTTATATAATTGGAGATTAAGGTTATTCAGAGATGAAAGGGGGGGATTCCTAATTTAATTATGAGGGATAAAAAAAAATTAATTGTAAAAAATTTTATATTAATAAATAAAAAAAAATTATTAAAAATTAATGGTAGAATTAATAATAGCGAAGAGATAATTTGAGTTAAGAAGAAAATAAAAATTGATTTTTTGTTAGTTATTTGGAAGCATAAATAACAGATAAATAAAAAGTTATTAATTTCTATAAAAAATCAAATGGTTAATAAATCTTGTAGGTATAGGGTAGATATTGTTAAAATGAATAGATTTATTAAAATTAAGAATTTTTGAAAAAAATTGTTAATTAAAATAATTATTAAGATATTAAATTAATATATAATTTTAAGAATTATTTATAATATTATGTATATTTTAATGTTTAAGCATAAAAATTTTTGAAATTTTTAGTGATAGTTAAATCTATTAAATATAAAAGATTATTTAATTTTTTGTAAAGTAATTAAATTAATGAAAACATTATGAAAATTAATAATAATGTATGATTTATTCTATCAAAATAATCCTTTATTTCAGGCATATCATTAATTAACAGGAAAAAGGGGGGGGGGCATAAATAAGAGATTTGATTTCTATTGTTAGGGTATGAACCTAAAAGCTTTAATTAGCTTACTTATTTTATATATATATATAAAAAAAATAAAATGAAACCCTTTGTAATTTTTTTATAAAAAGAAAAAAAAACGCTCAAATTGGAAATTAAAATTTAAAATACATTAATTTTAATTATATATAATTAAATATATAAATATAAATTATATTATTATCTTATATTAATATATATATATTTAATTAATATTAATAAATTAAATTAATGTAATTATTTAATATTAATCATTAATATAATTAATATACATAATTTAATTTAATATATAAAAACTTAAATTTTAGAAAATAAGAAATATAATTAAAAATTTATTAATTAATAATTATAATGATATTAATAAATATTTAATAAAAAATTAATATATATATATATATATATTTATTGTTTTATATAAATATATGTAAAAAAAAATTATTAAAATATATTAATTTTAAATATAAAAATTTAATAAATATTTTTATAATATAAATAAAAATTTAAATTGAGGGGGGGGGGACTATAAATTTAAATAATTTATTTATAAATAATATTTAATTTTTTATTTAGAAAATTTTAATGAAAATTATTAAAAGAAAAATATTTTAATTACTAATAAAATAAAGTGCCAGCAATTGCGGTTAAACTTTAAGTGAAATTGAATTTTTTATAATATAAATAAATTATTTTTTTAAAAAAATTATTAAATTATTTAATAAAAAAATTTTTTTTATGGTGAAATATAAATAAAATAAAATTTTATTTAAAATAATAATTAAAAATATATAATTTATATAAAATTTTAAATAAATTAGGATTAGATACCCTATTATTGAATTTAAATTATTTAAAATTAAATAATAAATGTAATTAATCATTAAAAAATAAAAAATTTGGCGGTATTTTAAATAATTAGAGGAATTTGTTTATTAATTTGATAATCCACGAATGGAAGTACTTAATTTTATTTTATGTATTGTTGTTTAAATAATTGTATTATTAGGTTATAATTAAATTATTAGATAAAAATGATAATTCAAATCAAAATATAGATTAATTAAGATGTATAATGAATTACAATTAATTTTAAATTAATGGATGATAAAGATTTTAATATTTATAAGAAATTGTATTTAAATGTAAATTTATTTAAATTTTTAAATTGAATTTATTTTAAAATATGTACAAATTGCCCGTCATTTTCATTTTAACTATGGAAAAAGTCGTAACATAGTAAATATATTGGAAAATGTATTTAGATAAAAAAATTTTAGTTTAATTGGGTAAAATAATTCATTTACATTGGATAGATTAGTAAAAAAATTTATATATTAAAATTTTTAATAAAAATTTATTTATTAAGTTAATAAGTTAAAATTTTATTATTTTAAATAAAATTATATTTAAAAATTTTAATATAAAGTTAAAGTTAATATATTTAAATAATTAATTAAATTATAAAGAAAGTAATGTGAGTGAAATTTAATTATAAGTTAAGATTAAGTAAATTTTATTTATTGTACCTTTTGTATCAGGGTTTTTTAAAAATGTAATTTAATTAAAATTAAATTTTTCAATTAGAAAAGAGTTAAGTTAATATGAAATTTATTATTTAATAAATATTTTTAATATTAAATTAGAAGAGATATTTTATTCAATTTTTTAAATATTTAATTTTTTTTGATATAAATTTAATTTAGTATAAGTAAGATTTATTTTTATTATAATTTTAAAAATAATTAATTTATAAAAAAAATATATGGGATAAACTAAATATTTTATTAAAAAAGAAGGATACGTTAGTAAAAATAATATTTTTAGTATTTAATTTTTTTTGAAAAAATTTAATAATTTATTTAATGAGTATAATAAAATTTTATTTTTTTTTGTTATTTTAAAAAAATATATTAATAAATTTTAAAGTTAATAAAAATAATGAAAAAATTAGTATTTATAATAATAAATTTATATTTAAAAATTTTTATTCAATAATTATTTTAAGAATTAGGCAAGTTATAAAATTTTTATAAAAAATTAATTAAATTCACCTGTTTAGTAAAAACATCGTTTTAAGAAATAAAATTTAAAATTTATTCTGCTCAATGATTATATAATTAAATAGCTGCAGTAATATTGACTGTACAAAGGTAGCATAATCAATTGTTTTTTAATTGAAAACTAGAATGAAGGGATGTATGAAATTTGAACTATTTTAAATATTTTATTAGAATTTATATTTTAAGTTAAAATTCTTAAATTGAATTATGGGACGAGAAGACCCTAAAGAATTTAATATAAATTTTTAATTTGCAATTAAAAGTTTATATTTAAAAATTTATATTTTGTTGGGGGGATAATAAAATTTATTAAACTTTTTATTTATAGGAAGATTTTGTGGATTGGATAAAAATATTTTATTAACATAGATTAATGGGATTGAAGAATAATAAATAGTTTTATTTTGTTAGTATTAATTACCTTAGGGATAACAGCGTAATAATTTTTGAAAGATCTTATTGAAAATAATGATTGCGACCTCGATGTTGAATTAAAATAAAAATTAAATGGAAATATTTAGTTGTTTAGTCTGTTCGACTATTAAAATTTTACATGATTTGAGTTTAGATCGGTGTGAGCCAGATTGGATTTTATCTATAATTGATTGAAATAATTTTGTACGAAAGGACTTTTTATTTGAAATAATTTTAATAAAAATAGTGAGAAAAATTAATTATATTATATTACTTTGGCAGAAGGAAGTGTATTAAATTTAGAATTTAAAATAATATATAAGTTTAAATTAGTTATATAGGTAATAATAATAAATATATATCATATAATAGTATTAAATATTGTAAATTTATTGATTTTATTGATTATTTTATTAATAGGGATTGCATTTTTAACGTTATTGGAACGTAAGATTTTAGGGTATATTCAAATGCGAAAAGGACCAAATAAGGTTGGATTTAGGGGGCTAATTCAACCTTTTAGGGATGCAATTAAATTATTAACTAAAGAATTATTTTATGTATATAAATCTAATTATTATATATTTTATTTATGTCCATTTTTGAGATTTTCATTAATATTAGTTATATGATTATTATTTCCTTATAATACTAATATTTATTTTTTAAATTATTCTATCTTATTATTATTTATTTTAATAACATTAGGGGGGTATTTATTAATTTTTATGGGGTGATCTTCAAATTCTATATATTCAATTATAGGCGCTATTCGATCTGTTTCTCAAATATTATCATATGAGGTTAGATTTATATTAATTATATTTGTATTAATATTTATGGGCGAAGGATATTCATTTATAGATTTGGTAAAATTTCAAAAGAATTTGTGATTTATGGTAGCTTTTTATCCTTTGTTTTTAATTTATTTTATTAGGGTTATGGCTGAATTGAATCGTAGACCTATAGATTTCATTGAGGGGGAATCAGAGTTAGTTTCTGGGTTTAATGTTGAGTATTTTAGGGGTGGATTTACATTAATTTTTTTGGGAGAATATGGGATAATTATTTTTTTGAGATTTGTAAGAATAACATTATTTACGGATTTAATTTTGCAGTCAAATTTTATTTCATTTTTTTCAATTATTATTTTTAGATTAATAATTATTTTAATGCGGGGGTTGTTACCTCGATTGCGTTATGATGAATTGATATATTTATGTTGAAAAATTATTTTGCCTTTTATTTTGATATATATTATTTTAATTATAAGAGTAAAATTTTTTTTATTTATTTTATTATTTAAGTTAATAGAAAATTCAATTTCTTTTTTATATTTTCAAAATATAAACTTAATCAAGATCAATAACTTTTAAAAATAATTATTTAAAGAATATGTTTTCTCTTAAATTTTTAATGATAATAAAAAATATAAAATATAAAAAATAAATTATAGATAAAATTTGACTAATGTTTATAAAGGGGGTTTCGATTATTTGACTTCCTGACCATGTTAGGAGGAGAAATGTATTAATAAATATTCAGTATATAAATTGATTAATAGGATAAAAAGTTAAAGAATTAATTTTAATATTAATTATGGGGAGAGTGTATAAGATTAAAATGGAGGATAAGAGTGCAATTACTCCCCCTAATTTGTTTGGGATAGATCGTAAAATTGCATAGGCAAATAAAAAATATCATTCAGGTTGAATATGAATTGGGGTTACTAAAGGGTTAGAAAGAGTAAAATTATCAGGGTCTCTAAGTATATAAGGATGTAAAAGATTAATTAATGAAATAATTATTAAAAATAAGGTAAATGTTAGTATATCTTTAATGGTAAAATATGAATGGAAGGAAATTTTAAATAAGTCTCTTTTTGTTCCTAGAGGATTGGATGATCCATTTGTGTGTAAAAAAAATAAATGTAGTATAACTATTAGTAAAATGATAAAGGGGAGAATGAAGTGTAAAGTATAAAATCGATTTAAGGTTGCATTATTAATTGAAAATCCACCTCAAATTCATTGAATAATTAAGTTACCTAAATATGGGATGGTTGTAATTAGGTTAGTGATTACAGTTGCCCCTCAAAAAGATATTTGTCCTCAGGGTAAGACATAACCTAAGAAGGCCGTAGCTATTGAAATAATATAAATTGAGGTTCCAATTATTCATGTATTAAAAATTTTATAAGAATTATAGTATAAATTTCGTCCAATATGAATATACAATCTTAAAAAGAATATTGATGCTCCATTAATATGGATATTATGTATTATTCAACCAAATTTAACATTTTGAATAATATGAATAAGTCTAGAAAAAGCATAATTAATGTGGGGGGTGTAATGTATTGAAATGAATAATCCTCTTAAAATTTGTATAGTTAAAAATATACCAATAATAGATCCAAAATTTCATCAGTAAGAAATATTAATTGGGGTTGGTAGTTTAAGTAAAGATAAATTAATTAAATTTATTATGGTTTTATTCATAGATTTTTAAATAAATTAATAAATTTTTCGTAAAGTATGAGATTTAGAAGAACAAATTTTAATAATTATGAATAGAGAAATAAGTAAGAATAAAATGGAAGTGATTGTAAAATTAGAAATGGGATAAGTATAAAAGTTTAGAATATTTTGATTACTTATTTCGTTAAATTTCAGAATGGGATAAATTTCTAAAAAGTTAATTTTTTTTAATTTTAAGTTTATTAGATTTAAATAATTATTTAGGGCTAAAAAAATTATATAATTTAATAAAAAATTTAAAAATAATAATTTATTAAATTTGAAATCAATTTTTACATTGGAAATTAGTCTTGAAAAATAAAGAAAAATAATTAATAATCCCCTAATTATAATTAAGAATAAAATAATTGAGTATAAAAAATTTGATTTTCATAAAGAAATTTTTAAAGCAATTAAAAATCTAAAAGTGATTAAGTTGATTAAAATTATAATAGGGTTAAGATTGATTATATTGATAAAGATTAAAAGGATTAGTAAATTAAAAATAATTAATAAATTTAAAAATGAAAATTCTTTAATCATAATTTTTGATTAATCAAAAAATAATTTAATGAGAATAGTAATTTTGGAGATTAAAAGTATAATTTTTTTTATTTTTTTGATTATTTAATTTATGTACTATAAATTTATTATATAAATATTTTCAATTTACAAAATTAATGTTTTATTTAAACTATGTTAGTTATTTATTTAGATATTTTAATTTATATATATGTTTATTTAAATATTTTTTTTTATATAGTTTTAATTTATAAATATATATTGGTAATTTTAATAATTATTGAGTATCTTGTTGTGAGAATTTTTATATTTATATATGTAGTTTTTAGGTTAATAAATTTAGATTTATTTGTAGTTTATTACTTGATTTTTAGGGTTTGCGAAGGTGTTTTAGGTTTATCAATTTTGATTTTAATTGTTCGATTTCATGGTAATGATTTATATTATTTATTAAATATTAATAAATTTTAATAATTTAAAAATTTTTATGATAAAAATAATTATTGTAATATTATTTATATTTTTATTTACATTATTTAATAAAAAATTAATATTTTTTTATAATTTTATTTATTTAATAAGATTTATAAATTTATTTAAAATTATATATAAAGAAGAAATTTATCAAACTATTAGATTTTTTTTTGGGTTAGATTTATATTCATATTTTATATTAATATTAAGTTTATGAATTTTGAGTTTGAGATTTATAATTATTGATAATAAATTAAAATTTTACAAAGATTATAAAGAAAAATTATTTGTTTTTTTATTTATATTGATTATTTTAATTATTTTTTTTGCCTCTTTAAATTTATTATTATTTTATTTGATATTTGAATTGAGGCTAATTCCTATGTTTGTAATAGTTATTTATTGAGGGTTTAATTATGAACGAGTATCAGCTGCGTATTATTTATTAATATACACTATATTCATTTCTATACCTTTATTTATTTATTTATTTAAATTATTAAAATTTTATGGATCATTTGATTTAATTTTATTAATGATTGAAAAAATTAGTTTAGATTGGGGGGTATGGGATTATATAGTTTTATTTATGGCTTTTTATATTAAACTTCCCATTTATATTTTTCATGTGTGATTACCTAAGGCTCATGTTGAGGCTCCAGTTTATGGTTCTATAATTTTGGCAGCTATTTTATTAAAATTAGGATCATATGGATTGTTACGATTTTTTAAAATATTTATATTTATTAGAGTTAAATATAATTATTTAATTTTTAGGGTGGGGATAATTGGTAGATTAATTATGAGATTTGTATGTTTAATTCAAATTGATATAAAAAAGTTAGTTGCTTATTCATCTGTAGTTCATATAAATATTTTATTATGTTCTTTATTAACTTTAAAAAATTTAGGTACAATTAGAGCTTATATTTTAATAATTTCTCATGGTTTATGTTCATCTGGATTATTTTTTATAGTTAATTTATATTATGAACGTTCGTTAAGTCGTTTGATATTTTTAAATAAAGGGATGATAAGAGTATTTTTTTCTTTAAGATTTTGGTGGTTTATCTTATGTGTTACTAATTTTTCTTTTCCATTTTCTTTAAATTTTTTTAGAGAGATTTTTATGATTAATGTTATTATTAGGTGAGAAATAATAATAATAATTATAATTATAATGATTTGTTTTTTTAGAAGGGCTTATTCATTGTATTTATATTCTTATATTCAGTATGGGTTAATTTGTTTTGAAGAAAAATTTTTTATAGTTTATATTAAAGATTTAATAGTTTTGTATATTCATATTAGACCTTTATTTTTATTTATTTTTAATTTAAATTTATTTTATTAGGATTAAATATTTAAATAGTTTAATTTTAAAAATATTAATTTGTGGAGTTAAAGATATAAAAAATATTTATTTTAAATTATAATTAATTTATTAATTTTTTCATTTTTTATAATTTTATTATTTTTAATATTATTTTTTATAAGAATTTTTTTAAATTTAATAGGTTTAAGGTATATATTAGAATGAATATTATTTAATTTTAATAGAATTAATATGGAATTTTTTGTTTTGATTGATTGAATTTCAATATTATTTTTAAGAGTAGTAATATTAATTTCTTCTATGATTATAGTGTATAGAATTATTTATATAAGGGAGGAAATTTACTTGAATCGGTTTATTTTATTAGTAAATTTATTTATTTTATCTATGGGGTTAATAATTATTAGTCCTAATTTAGTTAGGATTTTGTTTGGATGAGATGGGTTAGGGTTAGTGTCTTATTGTTTAGTAGTTTATTATCAAAATTATATATCTTATAATTCAGGAATAGTAACAATTTTATGTAATCGAATTGGAGATATTGGATTGTTGATAGCTATTGGTATTATATTTATAATTGGGAGTTGAAATAAATATTTTTTAAATAATAATTTTTTATTAGTTTTAATATTTGTTTTTTTAGCTTCAATTACTAAGAGGGCTCAGATTCCTTTTTCTGTGTGGTTACCTATAGCTATAGCTGCCCCTACTCCAGTTTCTTCATTGGTTCATTCGTCTACACTAGTTACAGCTGGGGTTTATTTAATAATTCGTTTTAGAAATTTTTTTTTTGGTTGTTTTATCATTAAAATTTTATTATATTGTTCAATTTTAACTATGTTTATATCAGGTATTATAGCTAATTTTGAAAATGATTTAAAAAAAATTATTGCTCTTTCAACTTTAAGTCAATTGGCATTGATAATAATAATTTTAAGTTTAGGGTTAAGGTTGTTATCTTTTTTTCATTTATTGGTTCATGCAATTTTTAAGTCTTTATTATTTATATGTGCTGGGATTATGATTCATTTAATGAATAATAATCAAGATATTCGTTTCAGGGGTAATATAAATGAATATATTCCTTTTACTATAATAAGATTTTATATTTGTAGAATATCATTAATAGGATTTCCATTTTTATCAGGATTTTATTCTAAAGATTTAATTATGGAAATAATTTATTTAATAAATATGAATTTATTTTTAGAATTCATAATTTTATTATGTTTGTCTTTAACAGTTTCTTATTCTTTGCGATTATTTTATTTAATTTTTTTTAGTCAAATAAAAAGTTGTAGATTTTTTTATTATAAAGAAAGAACATTAATAAATTTTTCAATATTAATTTTAATATCTTTAAGTTTATTAAGAGGATCAGTATTAATATGATTATTTTTTTTTGATAATTATTTTTTATACATAAAAATTTTTATTAAATTAATTACTATAATTATGATAATTTTAGGGATGATGGCATTAATAAATTTATGCTTTAAAAATTTATTAAGATTTTATTTTTTGAGATATTTTTGTAGATCTATATGATTTATAAGTTATATATATTTATGAAATTATACTTTTTTTTTAAATTTAGGTTTAGAGTTAGGAAAATTTAATTATTCTTGGGTAGAATTTATGGGAAAAAATTTAATATTAAATTTTATTAAAAATGAAAAAATTAATAAAAATGATAGAAAGATTTATATGTTTATTTTTGTTAATTTAATTTATGTAATTATATTTTTTTTATTAATTTAATTATTAGTTTAATTAAAATTTAAATAGCTTATTAAAAGTTTGACATTGAAGATGTTAAGAAAATATATTATTTTTAAATAAATTATAAAAAATTATTTTTTTTATAATGAAAATATAATGTTTTATAATAAACTATAAAAATTTTTTTTGTTAAAGAAATAAAATGATTTAATCATTAAATTATTGAATTAGAAGTTCAATTTGATTTTATTTCTATTGGGATTAATTGGAATTTAAAGTTAATTCTAAAAAGTTATTAACAATAACATACCATAATTTGGTTTCAATTAATAAATTTTAAAATAAATTTGTTAAGAGATTTTCTTTTAGATTAATATATTAATCAAGATTTAAGTCGAAATTAAATGTAAATTTACTTTAAAAGAAAGATTTATATTTATAAATATAATTTTTAAATGCAATTTAAATGTTATATATTAACTAAAATCCTTTGGTTTAATTTTTTCATTCTAGAGATTGTTCGAGGTATTCAATAATTAAACTAAAAATTAAAATTAGTATAAATATGAATGACCTAAAAATAATAATTTTATTTAGTAAATATGAATAAATTAATGGAATTAGAAGAGTAATTTCAATATCAAAAATTAGAAAAATTAATCTAATTATAAAGAATTGGATTCTAAAAGGAAGGCGGGAGTTATTAAGTGGGTCAAATCCACATTCGAAGGGTGATATTTTTTCACGTATCTTTTTAAGTTTAATTGAAAATAAAAAATTAATTAAAATGATAATTGAAGATAAAAAGATAAATATTAGTATTATATAGAATAAAGAAATTATTTATGTTAACAATTGTTAAATTTTTTAATTGGAAATTAAATGTAATTTTATTTTTTTATACTAAATAAATTTTATGGTTAAGTTTTATATTAGTAGCTTCATCAATAAATTGAAATGTATAAAAATAATCAAATTACGTCAACAAAATGTCAATATCAAGCAGCAGCTTCAAATCCAAAGTGATGAATTTTTCTGAAATGAAAAATATTTAGGCGATAAAAACAAATTAATAAAAATGTTGATCCAATAATAACATGGATTCCATGGAATCCTGTTGTTAGAAAAAATGTAGATCCGTAAATTGAATCATTAATTGAAAATGAAGAGTTTAAATATTCAAATATTTGTATGAAAGTAAAATATGAACCTAAAATAATAGTAATTATTAGACTTTTAAAACTTTCATAAAAATTTTTATTTAAAATAGAATGATGAGTTCAAGTAATTGTTAAACCTGATGAAATTAAAATAATTGTATTTATAAGGGGGACATCAAATGGATTAAAGGGGGTGATGTTATAAGGTGGTCAAAGTTGACCAATTTCAATAGAGGGGGCAAGAGAAGAGTGAAAATAAGCTCAAAAAAATGAAAAAAAAAAAAAAATTTCAGAAATAATAAAAAGAATTATCCCTATTTTTAAACCATTATAAACTCATTTAGTGTGTAAGCCTTGAAATGTTGCTTCTCGAGTCATGTCTCGTCATCATTGGTAGATACATAAAATTGAACAGGGGATGGTGGTTAAGGAGGTATCTAAATAATTTAATTTATGAAATAACATAATCATTGAAATTAAATTGTTAAATAGTCTAATAGAAATAATGATTGGTCATGGTCTTAACGTAACTAAGTGGAAAGGATGATTTTGAGTTATTTTTGACATAATTAAATTTCTCTTCTGTATAAAGTTGTTAAAATTGTAAATACATATGCTTGAATAATTGAGACTGATAATTCTAAAATAAATAATAAAAATTGGGTAGAAATAATTAATATTTTTAGATAAAAATTAATAATTTGGCCGGTTGAGCCTAGAAGAGATAAAAGTAAATGTCCCGCAATTATATTTGCTGTTAAACGAATAGAAAGAGTTAAAGGGCGAATAATTAACCTAATAGATTCAATTATTACTATAAATGGCATTAATGAAAATGGTGTTCCTTGGGGGGTTAAGTGAGAAAGTAAATCATTAGTATAATTAAAAATTCTAAATAGAATTATTCTTAATCAAAATGTAAGTGACAATGAAAAGCAGAATCTTAAATGTCTTGAGGAGGTAAAAATATAGGGGAATAGACCTAAAAAATTATTTAGAGTAATTAAAAAAAATAATCTTAAAAAAATAGTTAAATTTGATAAAGAATATTTGATAAGTATTTTAAATTCTTTTATTAAAATGTTAGAAATTAAATTAACTATAATATGTAATCGTGATGGGATTAATCAAAATTGATAGGGGAAAATAGAAAAAATAATCAAGGTACTTATTCAGTTAAAAGAAAAGTTTATAGAAGTTGCTGGGTCAAAAATTGAGAATAGGTTTAAATTCATTTTCATATTCATTTAGTGTAAAAAATATGGTTATTTGCATTTAAATTTGGCAGGGTTAGAAAATATAATATTATGGTGATTATAAATGTTGAGGCTAAAGTTATAGTTATAATTAAAATTCATATTGTAGGTCTTATATGAGGGATAAAAGAGTATTAATTAAAATATTTTTAAATTGACAATTTAATGTTTTTTAAAGTTTTAAACTAAATCTTTTCATTAAAAATAGAAGTTAATCTATTATAATTGATTTAAAAAATCAAGACTTACTAATTTCAGTCATTTAATGTAAATTATTTTAATTTAAAAGTTTAATTCAATTTTTAAAATTAATGAAATTAGTAGATTCAATTACAATAGGTATAAAACTGTGATTTGTACCACAAATTTCAGAGCATTGTCCAAAAAAAATTCCTGGGCGGTTTATAAATAATAGGATTTGGTTGAGACGACCAGGGGTTGAATCAATTTTAATTCCTAAAGAAGGGATTGTTCAAGAATGAATTACATCTACAGATGAAGTTAAGATACGAATAGGGAATTTAAAAGGAATAATACACCGATTATCAACATCTAAGAGTCGGAATCTATTAATTGATAAATCATTGTTATTAATTATGAATGAGTCAAATTCAACATTAAAAAAATCTGAATATTCGTATCTTCAGTATCATTGGTGTCCTAAAGTTTTAATTGTTAATTTATTATTAAATATATCATCTGTTAAATATAAAATTCTAATAGATGGGATAGCGATAAAGATTAAAATTATCATGGGAATGATAGTTCAAATAAGTTCAATGGTATGCCCCTTGAGTAGAAAACGGTTAACTAATTTATTATTAATTAGAGAAATAATAATATAGAAAATCATGGTTATAATAAATAATAAAATTATTATTGTAAAATCATGGAAAAAAATTATTATGTCATAGGAAGGAGAATTGGAATTTTGAAGAGAAATTAATCATGTATTTATTTTTAATAAAAGAAAACTTTATTTAAGGAATTTAAATCCATTGCACTTATTATCTGCCATATTAAAAATTATTAGTTAATTAATTTATAAAGAGGGAATTTCGGTGTATCTATGATTAATAGGAGGATATTTTCTTATTCATTCTAGAGAAGAATTTAAAAAAAATATATTTATAATTAGACGTTTAGATGAAAGAGATTCTCAAGTTAGGAAAATTAATATAATTAATCTAATAATAGAAATTAAGGAACCTATGGATGAAATAATATTTCATGATAAGAAAGAATCAGGATAATCTGAATATCGACGGGGTATACCTCTGAGTCCTAAAAAATGTTGTGGGAAAAAAGTTAAGTTTACTCCAATAAATATTGATAAAAATTGAATATTAAGAAGGTAATTATTCATAGAGTATCCAGTTATGAGAGGGAATCAATGGATAAAACTTGCGATAATAGCGAATACTGCTCCTATAGATAAAACATAATGAAAATGTGCAACAACATAGTATGTGTCATGTAAGACAATATCAATAGCTGAATTAGATAATATAATACCTGTTAATCCACCTATGGTAAATAAAAAAATAAATCCTATTGACCATCAGAGGGTAGAATTATAATTGATTTTTGTTCCATGAAGGGTAGTAATTCAACTAAAAATTTTAATTCCTGTAGGAATAGCAATAATTATTGTTGCTGATGTAAAATAAGCTCGTGTATCTACATCTAATCCAATAGTAAATATATGATGGGCTCAAACAATAAATCCTAAAAATCCAATAGCTATAAGAGCATAAATTATTCCTAAAGCTCCAAAAGTTTCTTTTTTTCCTCTTTCATTTATAATAATATGAGAAATTAGACCAAATCCTGGAAGAATTAAAATATAAACTTCAGGGTGACCAAAAAATCAAAATAGATGTTGAAATAGAATGGGATCTCCTCCTCCTGAGGGATCAAAGAAGGAGGTATTTATATTACGGTCTGTTAAAAGTATAGTGATTGCACCAGCTAAAACTGGTAAAGATAGGAGTAATAGAATTGCAGTGATTAAAATTGATCAGACTAAAAGAGGAATTTTTTCATTTGATAAATTTTTATGTTTTATGTTAAGAATAGAGGAAATAAAATTAATAGCTCCTAAAATTGATGACATACCTGCAATATGAAGAGAAAAAATAGTTAAGTCAATTGAGGGACCATTATGGAAAATATTAGAAGCTAGGGGGGGGTAGATTGTTCATCCTGTTCCTGTACCTTCATTAATGAAATTTCTTATAAGAAGTAAAGTGATTGAGGGGGGTAGAAGTCAAAATCTTATATTATTTATGCGAGGATAAGCTATATCTGGAGCTCCAATTATTAAAGGAATTAAAAAATTTCCAAAACCTCCAATTATGAAAGGCATAACTATAAAAAAAATTATAATAAAAGCATGACTTGTAATTAAAGAGTTGTAAATTTGATCATTATTAATTAAAGAATTACATGACCCTAATTCTAATCGGATGATTATTCTTATTGATGAACCTAGTATGCCAGATCAAATTGCAAAAATGAAATATATAATGCCAATATCTTTATGATTAGTTGAAAAAAATCATTTTTTCAT